TTTTAGTGTATACTACTACAGTATCATATATATATATAATTTATTACTCTTTCCCTTTTTTTGGATTATTTTTTGTTTGTTATTGTCTTCTTTATTATATTTCTTTCGAATGAATCGAAAATTCCAGAGTATATCTTTTCACGGGTCGAACCAAAAAAAAAGAAACTTCGAATATTTCCCTCTTTACTTTACCTTTATCCGGCAGAAAAAAAAGGAAAATTCCCTATTTTTTTGTCCGTGTCCCTAAATGAAATATTAAATAATAGGAGACTTAAATGAAAGTCCCTTTCTCGCATTCGCTCTCCATTGCATTGGCGGAACAAAAATTTCTGATGCATCAATATGGAAATATTTGGTACATGAAGCCATGATCTGATATCTATATCGAAATCCTATATAGATATAAACTGATCTTTTTCTGGAATCAAAGAAAGATATTGAAAAATATATTGTTCTTGTGACTCGGAATAAATGGTTTCTCTGTGGAGGAAGGGAATAGCGATTTATTCCTATGGAGCATCCAGGAACAAGAAGATTCAATCGGAAATATCGACAAATTCTTGCGTGGTCCAAGGAAATAAAAAAAAGGGTCCGCTTCTACAATTTTATCTCTATCCAATTTGAATATCAGAATAGCTGATATAGTCATGATTCAATGGGTCAGGTCCACTTACTTTTTCTTTTCTTGATTTCTAATTTTTCCGATGGATTAAATTGGAACAATGGAGAAGTAGTAAAACTTTGGTTTGTCGATTCATAATTGAGATTGGGTATTATCTCGAATATCCATGTCCCGGGACCAAAAATATAAATAATGAAACATGAGGAGGAGTATAGCCTGTAGTGACATAGTAGTCCTCCTAATAAGTGGGATTCCTTATTATCATAATGAACAAATGTTCAACTTTATACCTATAACTCATTAGAATGATAACTCATTATGCAGTCCGTTTACCTTTTTTTTATTACAAATATCAATAATATCTCTATTCTCCGATGAAAAATGAAGACTAAGGCGGGAGCTTCGTGGAAAAAGCCCTTTATCGGATTTGAACCGATGACTTACGCCTTACCATGGCGTTACTCTACCACTGAGTTAAAAGGGCCATTTTCTTCAATTCATGAAGAGGCCACTAACCACTATGAGTCTACTGCATGTATCTATGTATAGACTATATGTACATATATACATGTATGCATAGGGGGCTCATTCAAGAACAAGCCATTTGATTTACCTAGGAAGTTCTAGGGTCAAATCAAATGATTATTTCTATTTGAGAAATATCAATGCAATGAATTGTTTCGCTCCTAATTGCTTTGCGACCCATCGAGGCGAGATTCACTTGATTGATACATGTACCAATCCGACATAGATCCAAAATATTTCATCGAATCATGTGATGAAGGATTCGACTCGTACCCTGAACTGAATTCTTATAGAAAAAAAAAAGAATCTTTTCGATTACTTGTCAATCCCTTCCCAGATTTACGAGTTCTACATCACCTTTTTGAATCAATCAAAAAAAAAATTCTATCATTTCTGAATTTCCTGGCTTAGTGTTAGTGAGGCATATCTCGTCTTAACGATGAGCGAATCAATGAGTGAAAATTGAAGAAATGGGGTTTGACTTTTTTTTTGTCGGACAAATCCCCGCTGAGGGGATCCTATACTTCGTCATATATATATGATGGTTCATGAATGAACAATCAAAAAATTCTATGTAATTGTGGAAGCAAGAAAGATTCTTCGGATCTAGTCATGCCATTACATTATATTGACAATTCCAAAAAACTGCTCATACTATGAGCATAATATGATGGCGATCGGGCAGGTATGCCCCTATCGTCTAGCGGTTCAGGACATCTCTCTTTCAAGGAGGCAGCGGGGATTCGACTTCCCCTGGGGGTAGGGTATTACGAAAGGAAGTTGATCATGGATTATCAATAAGCCTAGAATTGATTCTTCCTGGGTCGATGCCCGAGCGGTTAATGGGGACGGACTGTAAATTCGTTGGCGATATGTCTACGCTGGTTCAAATCCAGCTCGGCCCAATAATTCGCCGATCCATGGGGATGATATAACCAATTTGTCCTCCAGAAATGCCTGATATAGAGGAATAAATAGTCCATTTTTTCTGCTATATCCCTATTTCTTTGTTCATTTGTTCCCACGCGTTCTGATCTTTCTAACGATCTAGATTAATAATCTGTAAATATAAGAAGGAGTAAAGAAAAAAAGAGTCCTTTTTTTTTCATTGAAAGATTGATTATCTTATCAATCGATGTGGCAATAACCACAGGATTACTAGTAATCCGTGTCACTCTCACTATAGTTCATATCCATGTGAATATCAATCACTCGTGTTTCTGGTAAAACACGGCAATTATAAATATAAAGAAATTATAAGAATATGTATGAGAATATGTATGCTGTATAACTCATTTCCCTGGGATTGTAGTTCAATCGGTCAGAGCACCGCCCTGTCAAGGCGGAAGCTGC